AGGAACAATAAAATAAACACAATAATTCATTTCAACGGACCCAATTGGTATTTGTCAAATCTCGGATCAAATAACCATATTTCTTTATCCATTTTCATGAATGAATTACTTTTTCCTCTTTTATTGCCCATGATCAAAGAGTTATTTATACACTTTTTTTGGGTTTGGTATACCCAAACCCAGTCTTTTTATGAAATTAAAATCATGAAAGAATACTGTCTAAAGACTTCAACCTGACCCAAGCAAATCCAATCCTAAGTCGCATGGATCTAGGACCTATTCTTTTCTTGATCTTGAGTATTTGTGGATAATCAGTTTTTGGCTGAACAACAAACCTAATAGATTCTTAGATTCTTTCAATTTTCAATTTGTTTCAAAGATAATGTAGGGCTAATTAATTAGCCCTACATCCATCAAGGCTCCTCCTTCTATATTCTAAGAGTTGAGCGGGTTTGGGAATTTGTTCTGTCGAATTGCTCGATAATGTGTGATTCTTTCTATTAGACTATTAGGAGAAGATTATTAGAGGGATCCTATATTATGCCGAACGTTCATGATTCCATAAAATTAAATATAACTATACTATTATAGTTATACTAATAAAAATATCGATGTTTTACTACTAATCACAAGGTTTACCTTCGACACAGTATTAATACTGGAAATTATAATCAAGGATTACTCTATCAATTACCATCTACTTCAGAGATACCTTTTAGATTTTAATTTGAAAAAGATTTAAAGTCCAAAGGGTCAGTATCTTCTTACGAATTAGTTAATCAGGCAGGGTTCCTTTGTGCAGAATAAGAAAGAGCGGGTCAGTCTTTTTATATATGGTATATGGTTACAATTATTTACACTCCCAGTGTGCCTATGATGTAGCACCAGACGGATTTTTAGCTAGTGTGTATCACCTTACGAAAATACGTTATGGTATAGATAAACCAGAGGAGGTATGCATAAAAGTATTTGTCCCCAGGAGTAATCCTCGAACCCCGTCCGTTTTCTGTATTTGGAGAAGTACGGATTTTCAGGAACGGGAATCTTATGATATGTTGGGAATTTATTATGAAAATCATCCTCGCCTTAAACGTATCTTGATGCCTGAAAATTGGATAGGCTGGTCCTTACGTAAAGACTATATTACTCCACTCCCAATTTATATGAAATACAAGATGCTCTTTGAATGATAAGTACTTATACGACACGACTCCAGATTTCATTTCAATCAAAGAACATTTTTACATTCCCTTCTAGATGAAACAGAGTAACTGGACTTTAATTCATATGAGGGTGGCTAAAAAAATAGGTTCTCATTGATATTCCCCAATTGGAAAGATATCATATACATTTTGTATGAGCAGAAAGACTAGGATGACTTAAAAGAGTTCTGTACCATGACCTTTGTATCGCGCACATAACTTAGGGGGGGCGCCGGAAATTGAGCAAGAGTGAGAAAAAAAAATATGAAAAAAAAAAAAAGACGGAAGAGACGAAATGAAGAAATGAAAAATGAAAGGAATTGGGGTTGATTTGTACTGTGTCTGAAAAACATCTTTTATATTCTTATCCTTTCACTCTGAATCTTTTTATCTAATTTTTTTATGAAATTTTAGATATATACGAAAATTTAACATCCTATTTAAAATTTAAATAAGATCAAAGTATGAACAGAGAGGAAAAAAATACAAATGAAAAGGAAAGTAAAGAATATGTATCCCGATCCGTATCAATGAATTTCATTTGTATGAGGTATTCATATTTATCCGATACATTATTCACGTGTCAGGAACCAGATTTGAACTGGTGACACGAGGATTTTCAGTCCTCTGCTCTACCAACTGAGCTATCCCGACCATTTCCTGTGCATCATCCTAGCGGAGTACTTGTATCTATGTCAATGAAAAGAACTAAAAAAGTCTTAACAAATTGTACCTAGCTCCTAAATTTCTTAGATCTTCAAAACAAAAAGAAGACTTTCTTTGTATTGTAAATGTAAGGATAATGATATGGACTGTGAATGACTCAATAACGGGGATTCCTTGAATCTATACATATATGTTCATTTGTACAGGTATCGTATCTATACAAATGCAATTGGATTGGAAGAAGAAACGAGGATTTCTATTCGGATCCGTTTGTGAAAGAACAGAGTGAATGAAATGAGAAAGATATTTAATTTTGGTTGAACTGAACCATTGATGAAAAAAAATAAGATAAAGAAATAAGAGGAGGTAAAATGGGCTTTTCTTGGGGATAGAGGGACTTGAACCCTCACGATTTTAAAAGTCGACGGATTTTCCTCTTACTATAAATTTAATTGTTGTCGGTATTGACATGTAAAATGGGACTCTCTCTTTATTCTCGTCCTTTTAATTTTCAAAAGATCTATGAAACTCTGGAATTAATCATTTGATCAATGAATATTCGAATTCTATTTCAATTTAAACTTCAATTGGAAAATGGGAATGGATTCAGAATAACTCTTCTTTTTTTTCATAGATTTTTTTATCTTTAGAATTATTATTTGATCTCTATCATTCTAATTAATATAGAAAGAATCTAAATATCGAAATAGAGGGTTGTGATTAATCTTTCCTATGTCAGTATGTATTAGGTATATAAGCTTATCCTTTACTGTCATTTCTATCATTTGATAGAAGGATTTTTGCTACTAACGTAACGTAGTCAATTTCATTCGTTAGAACAGCTTCCATTGAGTCTCTGCACCTATCCCTTTTTATTCTAATTTTCCATTTTTTATAAAGATTTGGCTCAGGATTGCCCATTTTTAGTTCCAGGGTTTCTCTGAATTTGGAAGTTACCACTTAGCAAGGTTTCCATACCAAGGCTCAATCCAATCAAATCAAGTCCGTAGCGTCTACCAATTTCGCCATATCCCCCTTTGCTTTGATATTTGATATGATACAAGGATCTAATTGTAATTCCATACACCTCTTTCATTGATCTTGGAACTGTTGAATTCATTAGGTAAGGATTCTTGTATCGAAAAAGTGTATGCTGCTATTTTATTTTTTTGGCCGTCTTCCATTCTATCATTTCATCTCTATTGGATGAACCCTATTTGTTTCAATCCGAAATTATTCTATCATTGATGTATCCGCAATTCAATATAGATAGATATATCCCACATATATCTATGCCTTGACTCCCCCTTCTTTTTTATAGCGGAATTAAAAATAGTAGAACGCTCGATATTTATTTTATTTATTTTTTTTTTTTTTTTTTTTTTTTTTTAACAATTCGTCCTCTTGTGTATAATGATAGAATACAAGTTTCTATCAGTTTTAGTCATGGATTTACATTATTCGAATAGAAATCAATAGAATATGATTCTATTTAGTTTTTCACTATTTATCTATTAGGATATAGATAGTTTCTTTATGTGAAATTTAGATTTATAGTATAGTTTTTTAGTTACACCATTAGAATGAGAATAAATGAATTATTAATAATATGATTTTAATTATCATAAAATAATCATATTAATATTATTGAAGTGAAGATTTAATTTAAGATTGGATTTATTGTATTGATTTCATATCCATCTTTATTTAATTTCATATCCATCTTTATTTAATATTCATCTTCATATTAATCATATGATATTCAAAATAGTAAGAATTTAATTCTAAATTATATTTTTTTAGATTTTATATTATTTAATATTTAGAATTATTTTACAAATTTTTAATTATAAATTCTAATATGATAATTTGATTAATAGGATAATATGAATATGGAATTTAATTTCTATTTATATATAATTTTTATTTATATATCTAGATATAATATCTAGATATAACGAATCGAAAGATTTTTATTTTATATTTTCTAATATAGAATCGAAAATCTATAACTAATAACTATAAATAGAATAAATAAGAATAGAAATAGAGAAGAAATTAAAATAATCAATAAATGAAAAAAAAAAAAAAAAAAGAAGAATCACCAGGTAATAGCTAAGATCCGAGAGTTTCCTATACACTATTGATCTTATATCCGCCCGCTTAGCTCAGAGGTTAGAGCATCGCATTTGTAATGCGATGGTCATCGGTTCGATTCCGATAGCCGGCTCTTTTTCTTTGCATGATTGAAAATATCTACTCTCGCTTTCTCTAAATGTCGAGTTATTTATTATGTCATGGTAACTTGCAGCTATAGCTATGAATAAAAAAAGTTAACTAGATCTTTACAGAAGAAATTTGAAAAGGTAGCCTTCGCTTGAACTTCACTATATTATATATACAAATATACAAAAAATAAAAATATTTATGAAATTTATTTCATTCTGCTTTGTAATACTTCAGTAGATTGTGTTTTGCTTTGCTGATCCTTTAGTTCAGTCTTAATTTATTTTATATATTTTATAATATTTTTTTATATTTTATTTTAATTTGATATTTCTATAATATTATAATTAGAATTTTTTTTTCAAATGAAAGTGAATCAAAAAGGGAGCCTTTATTTATATGTCTCGTTACCGAGGACCTCGTTTCAAAAAAATACGCCGTCTGGGGTCTTTACCAGGACTAACTAGTAAAAGCCCCAGATCCGGAAGTTATCTTCAAACCCAATTGCGCTCGGGAAAAAGATCACAATATCGTATTCGTTTAGAAGAGAAACAGAAATTGCGTTTTCATTATGGTCTGGCAGAGCGACAATTACTTAAATATGTGCATATTGCTGGAAAAGCCAAAGGGTCAACAGGTCAGGTTTTACTACAACTACTCGAGATGCGTTTGGATAACATCCTTTTTCGATTAGGTATGGCTTCGACCATTCCTGGAGCCAGACAATTAGTTAACCATAGACATATTTTAGTTAATGGTCGTATAGTAGATATACCAAGTTATCGTTGCAAACCCCGAGATATTATTACTACGAAGGATAAAGAAAGATCGAAAGCTCTGATTCAAAATTATCTTGTTTCATCCCCCCGCGGGGAATTGCCAAACCATTTGACTATTGATTCCTTACAATATAAAGGATTTGTAAATCAAATCATAGATAATAAATCGATCGGTTTTAAAATAAATGAGTTGTTGGTCGTAGAATATTATTCCCGTCAAACTTGATTCTAACGAAAATAAAAAAAGCAAGGTTAATACAATTTTTACCCCCTTCTCTGAAGTAAATAGAGTACCTTGTCTCATTCACATATCAAAAATGGATCGACAATAAATAGGATTCTTTTTCTTCTTTTCAATATCAATACAATATTTCTATTTGTATTTTACGTATCACAGGCTCTAATTAGGGATTAGAGAATCTCTATCAAATAAGGACTGTTAAAATAATGATATCAATTATTATTTGATTTGATACGTAACGTTGATAAATGAAAAGAAAAGGAGAGAGAGGGATTCGAACCCTCGGTAAACAAAAGTTCACATAGCAGTTCCAATGCTACGCCTTGAACCACTCAGCCATCCCTCCTACGGAATCTTATTCTTGACCAAAAACCGAATTAAGTAGCGAGCCATTCATCTTAATTGTAGTACAGGTATGACCGCCTGGTGGTTCCATAGGAAGAAAAGTTTTTTTCCAATTTCATATTTATCAACAGCAACTTCTTTCATTAGCTACCCCATGATCTATTCAAAATTCATGAATTGTCCGATTCTTTTTTTGATTTCAACTGTATGGCGTGGCACATATACGTTATGCAAACAAAATAAAATTAAAATAATTAAAATAAAGGATGGTTACCTTATTTTTTTATCATGGAATGATTATTCAATTCTTTTTACTTTTGATAACCAAATCAAAACTTATCGAGTTATAAAAATAAATACATAGGAAACTTCGTTATTAAACTTAGATGAAATAGTAATAGTATACTACTAAATTGGAATGAAATATAATCTGATTAAACTATTTCATTTCATCTTTGTCAAAAGGGAGGACAATTTGTGCTCCACGTTTTTCCAATTAGTCTGTTTTTATGTTATTTTGTACTGTACAATTCCTTTTTTTGTGGGATCGTTTTCCCCGAAGGGGAATGAAAATAATTATAGAATGAATTGATAATTATGCCTAGATCTCGAATAAATGGAAATTTTATTGATAAGACCTCCTCAATTGTAGCCAATATCTTATTACAAATAATTCCGACAACTTCAGGAGAAAAAAAGGCATTTACCTATTACGGAGATGGTGCGATTTGATTCTTTTCTTGTTTTTTTACCCCTAAGTTTTACGAGAAAAAGAACGTAGTTAGGAATATAAAAAAACAAATTAGTGAAAGAAACCTACGCTTGGTGAAGGTGAAGTTTAGAGATAGAGCAATTCCTTCTGTCGTGTATCCTCGATTGATGCAGCCTTAGATGCTTCAATTATCGATTTTAGTATTGAGCGAAAGGTTACATCTATAGGTTATTTATTGGAGGTCAATCCTACTTAATTAGTATCCATAGGTGGCATTGTGGAAAAAGCACTACACCTAGGAATCAACAACACGAAAACTTTGTTATAAATAACCCTTTTCCTTATCGGTATCGGGACTAACAAGAATGGTTGGGAAAACTAAGATCCATCTCATTCGTGCTTTGGGTACCCGTATAACCATCAAAGACCGTTGAAGTGACTAATTCCTGGAAATCGTAAGCGTTGAGTACAAAGAAATTGTTGGAGTTACCATTTCTATCTATCACTAATACGATTGGTGGTAAGAAAAAACCTCTTGTGGGAAGGCTGGTTAGAAATTTCTTGTAAAAATACCAGCTCCTGTCAGTTCATAATTAGAATAGTTAAATTTTGATTACATGAATTATTACCTTTAGTACTATGCACAGAAGGGAGGAGCCGTATGAGATGAAAATCTCACGTACGGTTCTGTAACGGAGATTCTTTTACAAGAATGAACGACCGTAACGGATGTCGGCTCAATCCGAAGGAAATTATGCAGAAGCTTTACAGAATTATTATGAAGCTACGCGACCAGAAATTGATCCCTATGATAGAAGTTATATACTCTATAACATAGGTCTTATACACACAAGCAACGGAGAGCATACAAAAGCTTTGGAATATTATTTCCGGGCACTAGAACGAAATCCATTTTTACCACAAGCTTTTAATAATATGGCCGTGATCTGTCATTACGTGCGACTATCTTCACTATAGAAAGAAGGAAAAAGAGATCAAATCGTCTAGTAAATACTAGAAAAAAGGCTTTCTACATATGCATCGTCCAAAGTAACGATTTTTATCAGCTGTAGCAAGGAAAGATACTTCGCGAGAACCAAAAAAATCGGAAGAAATAGGTATGGCCTATATACTATACTCTATGGATAAAGAGTCGAATTGATAGAGAAAGCACCGTAAAGATCAATTAGTAAGCTATTATTTGGTCAATACATTTCAGAACTGCTTACTTATGTCATGATATGGAATAAAAAAAGTTAGAAATCAACTTATGTAATAGAGTCGATCTACTAAAGTATTGAGCAGCGGTGTAGCATCAGATCCCAAAGA